AATGCCGTAAATACTTATGTCTAAGGTTTAAGGAAAAATTATAGTAGTGAAAAAGAACTGGTAAATCTTGATATGATAGCCCTTCCATTACTAATTCCATTACTAATGGAGTGTCTACTGACCGGGTCTTGAATTAGATTGGATAGTCAGACGGAGAATCTAATTCAATTTTGAATTGTGGAAAGATAGAAAGATTGGAAGATATTTTGTATACATATTCATGAAATTCTCTGAGTCCTCTAGCATTAATTCAATATTAATATCAATATTAATAATTCAATATTAATTTAATTAACTTGAATGGATAATTTTCTTTTCTTTTTTTCCTTAATCTTAATATTAATATTATATATATATAATATTAATATTATATATATATAATATTAATATATATTTTATATTCTATTTTACTTAATGAAATGAAAGACAACAAAAGAAAGAATAACTCTTATTATTCCTATATGTTATTAACATTCCTTTGATATTTCAAAGGACGTCTCTGTGTATTTTGCTTGTGCTTAATGTTTTTCGATTAGATTCGAAATCTTATACTTAGAAGAACTTGTTCTAATTGGATTTATTGGATTGTTTCATCAACGATGTTGGATCAGAATTCCCTTTTGACTCTGCGCTAGGGATTCTACTATTATTAGTGAGCACTAATTGAATAATTCCTTCATAGAGATCGAGGACATAATTTACATGGATATAGTAAGTCTTGCTTGGGCTGCTTTAATGGTAGTCTTTACCTTTTCTCTTTCACTCGTAGTATGGGGAAGAAGTGGACTTTAGAAGTCCTACTAATTCTAATTGAGTTTAGGAATTTTGGAATCAAACGGTATCCATTTTTTTATAGATCGTTCTGCAAAGCCTTTTTTTTTTTTTTTATTTAACTATCCATTTTCAAATTGAAATCCAAAATTTCTTTATTTCGAAATTCTATTGGAGTAATGTATTCTATGAATAATAGAGGAACTCTTTCAATCAAACAAATATTTCAATTCTTTTCATGTTCGTATTACGAAATACGAAAGTAAAAGGAATACAAATGTAGGGAGTTTATTCCAATAAAATGATTCATAAATTTTCTATTTTGACGACCCAACTCTTACCGCGGAACCTTTTTTACTTTTTTTCCGTCTTTACTGTTCAAAGAGAAAAGAAAAAATTTTGTTATTCCATTACTAGATACACATTTTTTATGGAAAACAACATAGTAGTTGTCCAATGAGATACTACACATAATAACATAATAAAATATTAGCTTGGGCGAGTCGTATATTGCGTACTTACCCCTTAGTTTGAAGTTTGATTATTTCTTTTTTTTTTTATAACTTTTATTTATGCTGTGCTTTTTTTCATATCATGGTACACAAACGTTTAAAATGGGTGAGTTTTCCTAATCCTTTTCGAAATCCGAAGACGTTCACAGGGAATCCCTGGATTCTCTGTCAACTGCTCAATAAATTACTTCTTCGTCGGAATGCTAACAAAAAGATTCCTTGATTTTCTTTATATTATACCCATACCCTTTTTTCCTTCATTGATTTGATTTCATTGATTCTTTCTTTCAATGGATATCGGAATTCCTATTAAAAAGAATCTGAAATCTAGGAATTAGAATCGTAAGAGTTGTCTTTCGATTATTTCAGATTAATTGGAATCAACACAAATTAAATAGAAACAAGTCAAATAGAAATAGATGAAGCAAAAAAATCAAATTGGAACACAACACTATGTACATTATATACATAATTGATATCTATATATATATGAAATAGGAAGATAAAAATGTCAATTGATATATATTAAATTAACCTGTATTTTCATACAGTAAACTTTATACAGTATAAGAAGAATATTCAATAGTATGGTAGAAATTTTTTTCTACCATACTATCGAGTATTTCATAGAATACTGCTCTCATAGAATACTGTTGATTCTAGTTCGCTTATTTCATCAAAATTGGAATCCTTTTCGTTTTTTTTTCTTCTCTTCAATCAATCATTGATAAGAACTCAAAAATAAAGTTTAAGTCAAATTAATCACTTTGACTTACGGTTTTTACGTATATTATAAGTAAAAAAGCAGTAGGAATTAAAATGAACAGTGCAGTAGCAATAAATGCGAGAATATTTACTTCCATAATTTCATCGTTTCATTTTTCTTTAATTCGCAATAACTCGGGATTTAATCCCATAGAGATGATAAATCTTTTGTCTGTAAATTCAATGGGATGAATTCCATTTCGATGGAATCGGATCAATATCATGAATAACAATATCGGAACTATCAAATCGATTCATCGTCAATAATTGAATAGTATACCATAGGAAGATCTTTTATCCATACCGAATTCAAAAATTCAAAAGTGGATTTCTTATCCAATCAAAAATTCTTTGACTATATTTTTATTTATATTTTTCTTTTTTTCCACTCTTTATTTTCTAAAATCTATTGCCTTCCTTGTACAATCATCTGATGAAGTATCATTTAACTG